AGAAACCCCCGCTTTCTTTAAAATATCATAAACAGTTCCTGTAGGTTGAGCACCTTTTTCAAGAAAAAATAGAATAGCAGGAATATTTAAATACGTTTGATTATTTATCGGATCATAAAAACCCACTTTCCGAAGATCTCTTCCTTCTCTTCGGGATCGGACATCAATTGCAACGATTCGATAAACGGCTCATTGGGATAGACGTAGATAAACTAGAACCCCCCCTAGAAACGTATACGAAGCTTTCTCTTCGTACGGCTCGAGAAATTAGAAGATATGTCTATGTATACAATTCGAATGTCAAATAGATCTATAAAAGCATTAAATCAAATCAATTAGACTAAGATTATTTAATACTTTTTTATTCTTCTTTTTCTTTATCAAAAAAAAAAAATAATTTGTATTCTCAAAACTCAAGTTGAGTAACTCGGAAATATGAAATAGCTCAAAAGAAAACCCTTATGTATTTGATTTTTTGAGTGGTCTCTAACCCCTTTTTCTTTGTCTCGTTTAGAATATATTTGGACTCCTTGTTCTTGATCTAGTTGTCGAGACAATTAAAAAAAAGATATTTCCTTGTTCCAAAATATTTTATCTTTGCCTTGAATCATTGGGTTTAGACATTACTTCGGTGATTTTTAATCGTTTCAAAATGGCAGCAACACGGCCCTTTTTCTGATTTATTTCTATCAAAGAATCATAAACGGTTGATTCCCGCAAGATACACTTTTGATCAAAAGAGTTTCACTAATTCCAACAAATTTTCCTTTTTTGGATTTGAAACTTGCTCGAATTGGATCCTTTCGATTTAGAAATCGAAAATAGACTACACTTACGAAGTTGTTCCAACTTATTAATTGGCACTAACCCTAGATCCTTGCCCTGAGAAATGAATCAATACTTTCTACTCGAGCTACATCACATACTGTTTACACTACAACCCAAGAAAAAATGAGGTTTCGAGTGGAACAGAACAAAGGATGTCGAGCCAAGAGCACCTTCATTCCTATATAATAAAAAGGGTGGGTGTAAGAATCCACAACTGATCATGTCCTTCAAGTCGCACGTTGCTTTCTACCACATCGTTTCAAACGAAGTTTTACCATAACATTCCTCTAGTTTGGAACTGATATGTAATTGATTCAATTAGGGAATCATGAATAGTCATTTGTTCGGTCGTTCCATTGGTTTCTAAAGAAGTCTTAGAAAGAATTCTATTTAATCCTCGATTTTCTTTTTATTGGATGAATGCAATATTTTTATTTTATTTATTAATTTCTAAATATTAGGAAGAAAAAAGTTCTTTGTATTGAATCTACATTGCATCTTCAAGTAACTTGAGAGGATATATTCAACAATCTTAGACTTCTTCGAATATCAAATACTCATAAGAAATCATTCAATTCAAATAGTTATTGAATTGAAAAAAAACCTACCTGGATATCACTATTTGAATAAAGTTTTCCTAAAGATTGCATTTATCATCATAAATAATTCATCTTTGAATTAAACCTCAGTGATTAAAAAAATATAGATAGATAGAAAAAGAAATAAATTTCTTTTTTTCGTGGAGTGAATAAAAAAAAGTTGATGTAAAGGAAGATTTAGGCTCTTTTTCTTTCATTTCATACTGAAAAATAAAATCATAAAAAAAAGAATTCCCTCTATCAGATAGACTGAACAATTGTCATTGGAATGAATTATGAATATTCAATATAGAATATTTCAAATTAACGGATCCAAAATCTTTTTCAAAAAACCAAAAAACGTTATCACTGAAATAGAACGACAATAATACATTAAGCATTTCCTCATTTTACGCGTAGTTTCTTTGACTGGTGGGGGTTCATTCAATAATTTTTATTTAAAGCAAGGGGAATAGAATATAGGATGTATGAATTACCCCCCCTGTATATATTATTACATATATTTACAATTATATATGCGAACCAAATCAAATACGAAATGAAATACCTAAAAATGAGGTTCAAAGAAAATAGATACGTTATATGTATGTAACTTGATTATTTCTTAATCCAATTTTCCAATTTGTACAAGCACAGCTAGTTAAATTGCTATCTTACATTGTTAATTAATTCTTATTATATGGGACGTAAGGCTTTTCGAAGTAACTAACTTAAACTTCAATATGAATATTCAATATTCAAAGTATAAGGGGATGGACATACGATGAAAAGCGCATTCAACCTCTTTTGCAACCCCCTTTTTTTTTTTCTTTATTTCCAATTCTTCGAATCTAGATTCCTAGATCACAACTCGATTCAGTTTCATCTATATGTATCTTAGTTGAATTTAATTTGTGAAAAAATAGGATTTAAAGAAGAATAGAATCATTAAAAATCAGAAACAAGAATCACATAATATCCAATATTTAACTCTTAAAGAGTAGAGAAGGTAGTTCAAAAAACAGAAGGTAGTTCAAAAAGAAAACCTTTCTTTATTGTGATAATAGATATTTCTATCTATGTTTCTATCTATATATAGAATAGGTATTCCCTGGGACGGAAGGATTCGAACCTCCGAATAGCGGGACCAAAACCCGTTGCCTTACCACTTGGCCACGCCCCATTTCAATTTCTATTCAATACTACTAAAGAGTAGTATTGTTTTTGGTTGTTCGTCAATTCCAATCTAAAATAAATATCTATGGACTCTATTGTTCCTAGGGTTTTGACACGTGTAGATATACAATGAAGCTGAATTTATTGATCATTACATATAATTCAATTAAGATATTGTATAAAAGTATGATTTCTTCTATTCTTTTTTGAGAATTGAAGGATTTTTGATTGGGTGAGTTCAAAGAAGGATTTTTTGGTATCCCTTACCTTTTTTTTTTTCATTTTTAAGGGATATCAATTATCAATAACAATAACTCAATCAAAATACAATTATCTCCAAGTCCAAGAAAAAAAAAAAATGTTTGTTATGCTTAATATCTTTAGTTTGATCTGTATCTGTCTTCATTCCACCCTTTATTCAAGTAGTTTTTTCTTAGCCAAATTGCCTGAGGCCTACGCTTTTTTGAATCCAATCGTAGATTTTATGCCAGTAATACCCCTTCTCTTTTTTCTCTTAGCCTTTGTTTGGCAAGCTGCTGTAAGTTTTCGATGAGATCTTTAATACTGTCCTAGACATGATTTATTCGAAACAAAAAAAAATTGGAACAATGGATAAGATCGGATAAGTCTTACAGCATGAACATGAACCCTCGATTCAAACAATTCTTAGATAGCTGCAAAAAATCTGACTCCCCTCTTTCCTCATTCGGATTCTTTTTCATTTATTGAAAAACCCTTTTAGAGTCATTTCAAAATAGGAAAGATTTTTTTTTTATGAAAGACTCGACTCTTATTCCAAATGAATTTCTGAAAATTCTTTTTGATTTTTGATTTCGAGAAACCATTTTGTTTATTGGTGTCAAAATAGGATATGGGGTATAAAAATGGAGAATCTATTCTCTTTTTTTTTGAAAAAAAAAGATCTTGGAGATTGTGTAATGCTTACTCTCAAACTCTTTGTTTATACAGTAGTGATATTTTTTGTTTCTCTCTTCATCTTTGGATTCCTATCTAATGATCCAGGACGTAATCCTGGACGTGAAGAATAAAAAGGCCTTTCTTTTTACTTGCTTAATTTTTCAATGTTCTTACTTAGGATTTTATCTATTTTACTTAGGATTTTATCTATTGTACATCCTTATTTATTATATGAAATAAAAAAAAAACAAAAACAAAGGAAAGGTTTTGAAAAAAAAAATAAATAAAATAACAAGTCATCAACGGAAACGGAAAGAGAGGGATTCGAACCCTCGGTACGAAAAACTCGTACAACGGATTAGCAATCCGACGCTTTAGTCCACTCAGCCATCTCTCCCAATTGAAAAAGGATAATTACTATCTTACATTACACAAAAAGTAAGGCTTGAAAAAAAGCCTTTCTTTTCTTTATCTCTCTTTATTTTTTTTTACTCTATTAATATATACAACTTTAATATATACTACTTTTATAAGCAATCCCATTTAGATAAAGAAAAGGTTCTAAAGAGATATTTCGAATAAAAAAAAAAAAGAAAAAAGCAAGAATACCTCTTCTTCCGAAAGAGCTTTTTTTCTTTTCACGGCCTGGCCTGGTCAGTACCTAGCCGGGCCATTTTTTGTTCCATTCGAAATCATAGATATAGATAAAATGATTTGTTTGAAAACAAAAATGCTTATTATTGATTATTGAAACAACAATCAGAAGAAGGGATCTTTCCATTCCTCTGATATGGAATTTCATTCTATAGAATCAAAGTGTCATTTTTTATTATTATTATTCTTTCTTTTCTTATTTTTTTTCCTTTACTGGAAAAAAAAGAAAAAAAAAATAAGGAACTGTGGATTGTTGTGCAATGCATTCTTATGTCATAACATAAATAGTTTTATCGAGCCCTATCTGTTCTGTCAAAAATCCTCCAGCAAAAGAAAGAACTTGTTCTTTCTTTATTTAAATTTTGAATTAGGAGTGCTCTTTTACTAATCTGATTAGGTTTACTGACAAAACCAAAACAAACACGTCAATGCTATAATTTTCATCATTATTTTGTTTTGGATCCTATCTTGATTACGTCCGATTACCTTTTTTTGTTCGACAAAAGTTTCATTTATATACAATAATCGCATTGTAGCGGGTATAGTTTAGTGGTAAAAGTGTGATTCGTTTTATTAATCCCTTTTATAGTTAAGGGATCCCTCGGTTTGATTTGATTCATATTCCGAAGAAAAACTTTATTTCTTAAAAGGATTTAATCCTTTACCTCTCAACGAAGGATTCGAGGAAAAATATACATTCTCGTGATTTGTATCCAAGGGTCAATTAAAAATGGAAAATTGGATTATTTAATTGCGAAACATAATTTTTTTTTGAATTGGATCAATACTTCCAATTTAATGAGTATTAGTAAAGGATCCATGGATAAATATAGAAAAGCGTATTTC